GAAATCTCTGAAGAATATTGTCAAAAATGAGTGGCAAAAAACGACATAAATTGGCTAGTTATCATTATAAGAGATCCAATTTTTTGGTCATTAAGGAGCACAAAAAGTATAAAAAGAAGCTTCTAAAAAATTACAAGATATGATCTATCTGAATCTAAAGTCTCAATTCCAACAAGTAAAAAAGGGGGGAATTTCCTTATTTCGAAATGGTTGATTATGAGATATTTCGATTTGTTTCTGATTTTTTATTGAATTGAGTTGTGTATATTTCGATACATATAAAAGATCCCCAAAGGAGTTTTATTTTATACTTGTTGCATATATGTCTGCTTTGACTCGAATGAATGTTCTGAAGAAACCTCAATTAAGTTATGTTATAGAAAAAGAGGATTCTTGTGTTTTTACCCTCCTGCTGAGAAAGCATTGTCTCGGCTCATTTCTTAAAATACTTCAATTGGTACACGCAAGAAATAGGCCAATTCAGCAGCTTTTTGTTCCATTTCCCGTGGAGTAAAATTCTCATCAGTACGAGTCAATGGAATGGCTCCCTGGCCTCTGATATCCATATAAAGGACACGACGAGCATAAATACCCTCTTTAACTTCTATTCTGACGGACTGAATATCTTTTATAAGAAATCGGAGGAAGACCCGACGATTTTTTCCAGGAAATCCCCACCGAAAGATACACACTATTCCGTCTTTTCTATCAAATCGATCATAACCACTACCTACATTCCACGAAATTGTGCACCACAAATAGGAGCTAATAAAAAGACCCGCGATCCCATAGAAAGACATCACAATTCCTTGTGGAAAAAAAACTATTTCCTGAGACGGAAATAAAGATATCAAATTTCTACCAAGATAACTGGAGGTTCCAACCAACAAGAATCCTAATGAACCTAAAAAAAGGATAACAGCCCAGCAGAAATTACTTGTTTTTCGAGCCCCCGTTATAGGTTCTATCCATATATGTTCTGATCGACAACTCATACTTGATCCGGTTGCTTTTTTTGGAATTGAGAGAATACCCCAAATGAATTTGACTTTAGTCCTTTTGTTTCCGAAGTAACTCGCATCAACTAGCACTAGTTTGATGTGAACCTTTAGGAGTAATTCATTAAATTGGTTAGATCTAAACTAATAACATACCCTTCGTATGATCTCACTAAAGATAGCCACATACATATAGATAGACCAACTTTACAGTTCAGCCATCCGTCAATTTGGGTCTATTTGAAAATAGCTAGAATACATTTACCCCTATACCATTTTCTGCAGACATAAGAGTTTTTCGGCGGAAGCCGCTTATACCATATTTTGCTAAATGGATATCTGTGTTATGATACAAGCGTCAGTTTTGAAAAAAAAAAATAGATGAGATTTTGTCCCATCGGCTCTAAACAATCTTGTTTTTTTGAACATGAAGAAATAAAGAAGCCATTGCGATTGCCGGAAAGACTAGGCCTACTAAAGGCACCAAAACAGAGGGAAAGTTAAGAGTTGTCATAGAATGGGTACCTCGATTTACTATTTGTACCTTTTATTATTATTTATATTTTATATTTATAATATAAAGATATCTTATTATATATAAAGATATCTTATTATAATTCTAAAAATGGAATTATTATTACTTAATATCTATTAAGTATAGATCTAATTTCTACATGAAAGATTTGAAAGGATATGGATGAGATATTATTATTATTCTTTTCTTCATTTTTTGCTCTTGTCTTCGAATTTCATTTACTAAGCAAAAAGTTTCTTAAAAATTAATTAGATTTTAGATTGAAGGGTTTGTTAGAATCCCATCCAGCAGGAGCAGGGATTCTTAGTCAAAATAGGATTATCGTAAGATATAGAAAGATAAAAAATTCTATATTTTGTAGATTTTAATTATATATGACGAGAAGAGGATATTTTTTTTATTTGCCTAATTTCACGAAAATAAGAATTTCATCTTTTATCTTGTTGATAAAGGCTTTTTGATCAATAATCAGGAATATAGAAAAAGGGGCGGATTTTCTGTGACTTTTGATTCTTTATACGATTAGATCTTATGTCAACAAAGAAAACCCCATTCGTCTAATTTTGACTTGGATTCTGATAAACTAATTACTTGTTTGCTCAAAATAATTGAACTTAATGTTCTAATTTTGATTCAAAGGAAAGAAAGTATGGAGTTGAAATAACTCACTCAGAACGCTTTTTAAAGGATTACGTGGTACGATTAGATCGAATAAGCCCTTCTGGAATAAATACTCAGCCGCTTGTGAACCTTCGGGTACTGTTTTATTCAATGTTTGTTCAATTACTCTTTTACCCGCAAACGCAATGTAGGCATTGGGTTCGGCAATAATGATATCCCCCAACATACCAAAACTAGCTGTCACCCCACCGGTAGTAGGAGATGTAAGGATTGGTACATAGAATAACTTTTTATTTGATTGATAATCATATAAAGCAGAAGATATTTTAGCCATTTGCATCAAACT